TTTTTTGTAATTCCGTACATAAAGATTCAGGAAATACGGGATCTCCGCCTACACAAGCAAATTGTCGATAAAACTCCAAAATGGCATCTTCTTTTGACCCGATTTTTTTTTCCTCCTTTTCATTCAGGAAAGACAAGAAGATTTCAGGGTAGCAAACGTTCTCTAGAATTTCGCTTAAATTCGAACCCATAGCTGATGATAGAACTAGAATAGATATTTTCTGTTTCCTACTTACACGAGCCCATATCCTTGCTTTTCGATCAATCTCTAACTCTAATCTTCCTCCCCAATCTGATATTATTGTGCCAGTATAGACCGAAATTCCGTTATGGTCCAATTCTGACCGATAATAGATACCAGGGCTTTGCAATATTTGATTGATTACAATTCTGTATATTCCATTTACTATAAAAGTTCCCAGGGAATTCATTAGAGGAATGTTTCCAAGAAAAATGATTTGTTCTTGGATATCCCGACTGTTTTTCCAAATTAATCCCGCGGATATATATAATTCAGAGGAATATGTAATTGATTCATATACAGCATCTTTTTCTTTTATCGAGGGTTCTACCAATTGATATGTTTCCGCAAATAATTGAAATTCAATTTCTTGATCTGTATCTTCAATTTTTGGAAACTTAAAAAGTTCTTCTGTTAAGCCCCGATCAATGAATCTACAAAACCCTTCAAATTGTATTTGATTCAGTCCGGGTAGTGTCGATATTCCTTCATTTCCAACCCCAAGCATTTTCCATTTCCCCATTTATTTTATAGAAAATATACCACGATTTGCTGTCATTCTTCATCGAATCACATGAATAGATTTAGCAATAATGGAATCTCTGTTCTTTTTACTTTACTGAATCACATGAAATTTTACCTAACTCCGTCTATGAAATACCTATTATGAAAGGAGGAAAAAGAGGAATAAATAGAATTTTATACTCAAATTTACTCAAATTGGAATTTGCAATAAAACAAACAGATAGAATCTAATTGTAATATAAATGGAAACAAAGTGATAAATTTCACCTACGACTTCAGGGTATTTTAAAGAATCTCAAAACAAAAAATGAATTCTATTTCTACTATATATTATGATCTACTATATATTATGATCTACTATATATTATGATATTACATATTCCAATTCGATTGGATACCCCAAAAAATGAATTCGGGATTTGCTCGGCTCGATGAGATAAAGATAGAATCTAATAATCAGAAACAATATAGAATTGATTTTTTTAGCACTTTACCCTTTCAATTGTTCAAAAAAGAATTTTAATTCACAAAGAAGAGAGATATTTTTACCTACTCTTTTTAGAATTTGAGAATACGATTGCAGTGCGTAAAAAGACTTGGATTTATTAAACATGCATAGATCTAACTCCAGCTATAGCTATCTAGATATGTCTCTTACTTTATTGCAGTCATATTTCTTCGGGACAGCGCGCATGTCGTCTTAATTTTTTTTTTTTATTCAATCTATTTAACGAAAGATTGGCAAAAAAATGGAAGCACGGGAATTTCTTGAAAATTCCCTAGAGTATAGGTATCATATACGAATAAGATACCCGATTAGATAATATCTGTGTAACAATAAAAATTTATGTTCTGGGGTTGACATATATTAACAGTTGCTGTTATAATTGAAATAGAGAGTGTATCAATTTCGATTTTTTTTCTCATTAAGAAAAAACCATTTGAGATTCAGATTCAAGAATTATTCAGGAATTTGTAGTTAAAGGTTGCTATTTGATTTGTCCCGAAATTTTTGCTTTTGTGACTGAAAGCTATACGTTTGTTTTTTTTTTTCAATAGAACAATAGAAAAAGGGAGAAGATCCCTTTGAAAAGGGGGATTAAAGAAAACGGAATTTAAGATACAAACACATCAAAAAAAGAAGTTTAGAACACCTTCCCTTTGTTTGTTTGGTTTTTTGAGGGACGGGGTATTCTCATATATTTGTATCATTTTGGCGGCATGGCCGAGTGGTAAGGCGGGGGACTGCAAATCCTTTTTCCCCAGTTCAAATCCGGGTGTCGCCTGATAGACAAGAGAATTGAAATAGTTTATTCCGTTTTGTTGATAGAGAAAACTTTCTATTTTTTTTTTTCCAACGGAAGCCAGTGTGGGAAAAGGACTCTTGAGACTTGTTTGATTCAAAATTCTAAGCATCGGGAGGTTTGTTCTCTAAAATTCTGTAAATCTTTTCGTCTCGGATTCAATGAGAAATTCATTCTAGTAGTGAAAAGGAATCGATAAATCTTGAAATGATAGTCCTATCACTCCACTACTACTGTAGTGTTCGTCTACTGATTAGGTCTTGAATAAGATTGGATAAGGATAGGTCGGACGAGAAAAATAGAATTCCATTTTTAGTTTAGTTGGGGAAGGGGTTGAAGAAAAACCTTGTATACAGACTCATGTAAAGTATATGAGTGCTTCCGCATTTATTCAATATTAGTTAGATTAATAAAATTAAATATCTAATTAGATTTCTTTTTTATATTTATTTAAATTTTTAATAGTTCTAAATTTTCTCTAATTTTCTATTAAGATTCTTCATTTTTATTATGAAATTAATATTTTTATTTAATATATTATTTCATTTTTTTTTCATTTTAATCCAAGAATTTCATTTTTCTTATAATGGAAATAGAATTGAAATTCTTTCTTTTCGGTAAGAATTTCAGAGGCTGTTTTCCGATTGTTTTAGAGAACGAATCGGGAGACGGTAAGGATTAGATCAAATGGAAATAAGAGATGCAAATAAGAGTATGAGTATGCAAAGTAATCTATCTTGATTCTATCTTTTTTACTTTTGAGTTAATGAAATGGGGGGCAAAATAAAACATAGGTCTTTTTATTCCTACCTGTTACTAAGATTAATTCCCTTAATACTTCAAAAGATATCTCTGGATTTTTTTCTTTATGCTTAATATTTTTTTATTCTACTAGAAATCAGATAAGAACTTGTTAGATGTTCTAATTGGATTTATTGGATTGTTTCGTCAATGGTGTTATCCCGGAATCTTTTTTTGACTCTGTACCAGCGATTCCACTATTATTATAAGATTTTTAGTGAAAAATAAATAAAAAAAAAGAACATAATACAAGATAAAATAATACAAGAAAAATTAGTAAACAATAATGAAATAATTCCTTCATATTGATAGAGATAGGAGACAAAATTTACATGGATATAGTAAGTCTTGCTTGGGCTGCTTTAATGGTAGTTTTTACATTTTCCCTTTCCCTTGTAGTATGGGGAAGAAGTGGACTCTAAGGGTACTACTAATTGAGTTAAGGGATCAAACTGTATCAATTGTTTTATAGCTGGGTTCTGAAATTTTTTAACTATTGAATTTAGTTATTTTATTAATTTTATTATTAATACTAATTAATGAAATGCAATTATATCTGCATTTTGGAATTCTATTGTATTCCAGTGGTGTAATGTATTCTATGTATAATATTGAAAATATTGAAAATACTCTTTAAATCAAACAAATATTTGAATTGTTACCATCTTCGTATTTTGAAAGTCAAGGGAGTACAAATAATAGGAAATTGATTCCTATTCTAACCAAATTCTTTCTAAGATTTCTATTCAGAAGAATAAGAAAGAGTTGCTTTTTGATTATTTCAGATTGATTGGAACCAATACAAATAAAATAGATTAGATGAAACAAAGAAAAAAATGTGGACGCTATGTTATGTACATTCCATATATAGAATGGAAATTCTATATCGATATCTATCTATAGATAGTATGAATATGAAAATCAATATTTAAAGATGGGTGCATATTAAACCTCGATTTTTATAGAATATTTTATAGAATAAATAAAACATAGAGTAAAACTTTATACACTACAATAATAGATAGTATAGTAGAAAGAAATAGATTTGATTTCTTTCTACTATATGGATTTCATAGAATTCTGCTGATTGTAGTCGGATCATTTCATTTAAAACGAAGACCCGAAATTGAAATCCTTTTTTCATTTTTTTTCATTCAATCATTGTCATTGCATTGATAATAAATCAGAATTCATGTTTAAGTAAAATTTAAAATTAATCACTTTGACTTACCGTTTTTACGTAAATTATAAGTAAAAAGGCAGTAGGAACTAGAATGAAGAGTGCAGTAGCTATAAATGCGAGAATATTTACTTCCATAATCTCTATGTTTTCTTTCTCTTTTATTTCTAATAAATACTTCGGGATTTAATCCCATAGAAATGATAAATCTTTCGTCGTTCAATGGTATAAATCTTATCTCGATGATATCAAATCGGATCAATATCACGAATAACAATATCTGAGCTATCAAATCGATTCATCGTCGAGAATTAAATAGTATAACATAGGAAGATCTTTTATCCATACCAAATAAAAAAAAATGACTTTCTGATGCAATCAAAAATTCCTTTTCCTTTTTTCTTTCTTCGAAAGAAAGAAAAAAAGGGGATCCCGTTTAGAAATGAGATTTTTTTGTTATTTTTATTCCCTTTCACACACGAAATCAATTGATATTTTTTTTTCATTGGATTTGTATCCATCGGGACTGACGGGGCTCGAACCCGCAGCTTCCGCCTTGACAGGGCGGTGCTCTGACCAATTGAACTACAATCCCAGGAAAAAATCGTATATCATACATATTCTTACAATTTCATTCAAACCTTTTCTTTTTCTATTTGAGATTCGAATCGTTGTACTGTAACTGAAAGAGGCGGACTCTTTTATATATTGATATTTATATGGGTCTGCACTTTAGCGAGATCGACACGGATTACTCGTAATCCGTTCGTTATTGCCAAATCGATTGAAAAATGAATCAATGAAACAAAAAAAAGACTCTTTTTTTTTACTTTAATCCTTTCCTTAGACTTTATACTTACGGATCCTGTAAGGAATTTAGCAAAATCCGAATTTGTGGAAAAAATATGTGATACGGAAAAAAGAAATAGCACTAGGGATGTTTGAAATTTTTATTCTTCCGTATCCGAGCCCATCGGTCATTTTCAGAGAACAACAAATGGGTTATATCATTTCATGGTGGATCGCAAATTTTTGGGCCGAGCTGGATTTGAACCAGCGTAGACATATTGCCAACGAATTTACAGTCCGTCCCCATTAACCGCTCGGGCATCGACCCAGGAAGAATCAATTTCAGTCTTTATTGATAATCCCTGATCAATTTCCTTTCGTAGTATCCTACCCCCAGGGGAAGTCGAATCCCCGTTGCCTCCTTGAAAGAGAGATGTCCTAAACCACTAGACGATGGGGGCATACTTACCCGACCGCCATTATACTATGTTCATAGTATGAACAGTTTTTTGAAATTGTCAATATAATGGAATGATATGATTCGATCAGAAGGATCTTTCCAGCTTTCAGAATTCCATAAAATTTTTTGATTCATCATTATTTAAATTTCGAAATTGTTCATTCCCATCACCAATCTATAATAAAAAAAAAATAGAAAAAAGATAAGTAATGCGAAAGAAAACAAAAGAAAGAGAGAATCCTTTCAGGGAATGATTGATTTGTTGGAAGAGGCGAGGCATGAAAACCTCATGTCTTTCACTTTCATTCAGTGTTAAGAAGATTTGATAGGTCTATTTCTATCTCACATTAAGCCGGGAAAAAAAACGAGAATAAATCTGGAAATTGGGTAAAAAGGATAGGGATCAATAAGTTATTGAAAGTTGTTTTTTTTTTTTTTCAATTCGAATCGGTTTTGAAAAAATTCATTCCATTTATATTTTAGATTTATCAAATCTAATATAAATCATTTTTTAACTATACGCTATTCACTAGGTAAATCCAATTTCTTGTTCCTTAATGAGTTGCTATGTACAAAAAATAGATCTATGTACATATATTCTAATCTTATTTATATATATAATAAGTATATGCAGTAACAAATAGATGTACTAAACTCATATTGGCTGGTTCCTTATTCAGGAATTGAATCAAATGAGGCCCCTTTAACTCAGTGTGGTAGAGTAACGCCATGGTAAGGCGTAAGTCATCGGTTCAAATCCGATAAGGGGCTTTTGACTTTTTTTTTTTCATAAAAGACTAAGAGCGGTATTCCTATTTGAAGGAAGAATAGAGATCTTCTTGATATTTGTAAGAAGTTTGTAAATAAAATAAAAAAAACTAAGGAATAGTATAATTTCATTAAAAAATGGAATTATTAATTTTAATAAGTTATTGTTATCATTCTAATGAATTCGAATATAGTAAACTAATTCTAGTTAGAAAGTGAATTATTCTTATTTCTCGAAATAGATTAATTTAATTATATATATATTTTAGAATGTGATATCTCCTTTAATTGTCAGATATTCCTATTTTCTATTATTCCAATCAATAAAATGGGAAAGATTCTAAAAAAAAAAGTAAGTGGACCTAACCCATTGAATCATAACTATATCTACTATTCTGATATTCAAATTCGATAGAAATGAAATTCGAACAGTGGATCTTTTTTTTCGTTTTTAATACCTCTTTGGTTTGGACTCCGCAAGAATCTGTCGATATTTCTGATTAAATCTTATTGTTCCTAGAGGTTCTATAGGAATAAATTGCTACTCCCCTCCTCCACGAAGAAGGGCATTCTATTCTAAGTTCCAACATACAAGTCATTTGACTTTAAAATATCTTACTTTTTTCCGAATATCAGAAAAGATAAAATTACATTTCGATTATTTCTTTAAGATATGATATATATCTATAGAAATAAGAAATAATAGAACAATCTATCAAATCATGACTTTGCGTATCAAATCTTTTCTTTTCATATCTATGCATACGAGATTTTTACGGCAATTAATGGATGCGAAAACGAAACTTTCACTTAAGAATCTATTTTTATTAAAAAAATTCCATACAATATTAAAGAAAGAATCTGACAGATAGATAAAAAAAAGTAAATAGAAAAAAAGATTCGAATTTCTTACCTCGATCTGCAAACAAAAAAGTATACCTTGGGGTTTTTTTAATCTGAAAGAAAGGAAAATAGAACAAAGAAGACAATAAAAGAAATAAATGTAAACTAGTGTAAAATAGAAAGTAAAAATATGATCCTCTAGTAGTTTCCTAGACATAGAAATTAGAAGAATATATAAAACTATTTTTGTTATTTCACGAACAAGATTTAAGAATAAGATTATTTGGTAAAAGGAGAGTAGTATGTCTGGGGATCTACTGGGAACGAGAGTTCGAAAAGGGATCATTTGTTTCTTGAACAGTTCTTTAAATTTTAAAGAACTTATTTATCGGATTTACGAGTCATAAGACAATTCCTGATTCATGGCTTAGGGGATTTTTAAGAATAGAAAGGAATAACCGAATTAAGTTCATGGATTTGACCTAGGTTAGGTATCAATAGACCAAAAAGGGATTTTTCTATTCGAAACTCATTAGAAAAGAAGGGACAGTCTACGAGAAATAAAATCATATCATATATAAAATGAAAAA